TTTATTTCATGGCCATATATCCTTCCGGCTAAGGAATGGGAAACCTTTCTCCTGTTACATGAATCCAATTTTCATTTCATCCGGGAAAACCCATCTTTTTCTCAACAATGTCTTTGTCATTTGATCCAATAGCCTTCCGTTAGATAGGAACAGATTTGATAAATACTGATAACTCTCGGATAGAGTATTAGAACGGAAAGATCCATTAGATAATGAACTATTGGTTCTAATCCATCTCTGGTGATGAATCAACAATTCGAAGTGCTTTTCTTGCGTATTCTTGATAAACCAGCGTTTATATATAGATGTAGGAGGATCTGTTTGGGAAGTAAGAAGCCCTTTTGACATCTCTTCATCTGCAAAGAATTCTCGATGTGAAAACACAGAGACAGGGGGCTGATCTTTGAATAGGAAAAAGAGTGGATCTGCAGGGTCCCAAATGAATTGGCTTATTCGAAAAAAGCCTTGTTCTTTGGAAGATCTATCTCGTGTCTGGTACTGCATGGTTCCACTCTGCAAGAACTCCGAATCATTCTCTTGAAGCTCATTCTCTTCATCATAAATGATCCGCTTGCCCCGAAATGACCTGGCCCAATAGGGAAATCCCAATTCATTGGGCCTTTCGATACAATAAAATAGAAAGCCCCAAGGGCGCCATATTCTAGGAGCCCAAACTATGTGATTGAATAAATCCTCTTCTATCTGTTGCGGGTCGAGGGCTCCTTCTACTTCCCCTTCTTCAAACTCCGATTCGTATTTTTGATAGAGAAATCTCTGATCAACGATAGAACAAGATCCATTTTGCATCATATCTAAAGGATTCCTTGGTTCGGGCCGAAGAAGCAATGTCACTCGATCATTATCAAACTGACTGCAATCTTTTTCTGTCCGTGAGGATCCCCCCAGAGCACCTTCTACTTCTAATAGGCCATGAACTAGATCAGAAGCATTCTCAACGAGTCCATAAGAAGTGATCCCATTTTTTTCATCAGGCCCGGGTAGAGACCAAAGGTCTTGGGCGACCGATCCGGCAGAACAACTCAAAAGATAAAGAAGTATCGTTAATTTCTTCATGCTCGTTCCAAGTTCGAAGTACCATTTGTACAAATAAGAATCCCTTTCGTTACATGATTTCTTCTTCATATAGATAGATATAGGATCTATGGGGCAATTACTTAGAAGTACATTTTGTGCAACAGCCCTTCCTATCTGATAGAAAAGGATCTCATGATCCTGAACCGATCTTACCCGGGATCGCAAATCCCAAGTTTGTCTATGAAGAGCGGATCTAATTGTATTAGTGTCTATAATTGATTTCTTCTGTGTAATACTAATCGCTAGGGCCTCATTGGTAAGTGCTACAAGATCTCGTGCATTGGAACCCATGGTTATGGACCCGAATTCATTAGTATGGAACATTTTCTTTTCCAAGTGAAATCCCTTAGTATATGAAAGATTGAAAAAGTGCTTTCGTTGTTGTGGAATAAGAAGCCTTCGTATCTTAATGCATGTATTTAATTTATTCGGAACTATTAGAGCGGGATCCACTTTTTGGGGAATATGAGTCGAAGCAATAACAAGAATATTTCTAGTGGAACATCTTTCACAATCCCTGGATAGATAGTTCACTAATAGACCGAGGGATAAGTAATTCGACTCATTCACATCCAGATCATGAATGTTTGGAATCCATATTATGCAAGGAGACATTGCTTTTGCTAATTCGAATTGAAGGGTGATAGAAAATCGGTCTATTTCCGGCATCATATCCATAGTTAGCGCATTCATCAGAGTTAGCAGCTCCAGCTCCGTATCGAGGTCAAGATCGATATCGTCACTAGCATCAATCTCGTCACTATCATCAATATTGTCACTATCATCAATATCGATATCATCAATAAGAAAACCTTTAGGCTTGTTATCCAGGAACTTGTTCAGAAATACCAAAGGAACATAGGAGTTTGTCGCTAGGTATTTGACCAAATAGGAGCGTCCAGTTCCTATAGAACCTATCACTAAAATACCCCTAGAGGGGGATAGGGCTAAGCGGAGCGAAAAGGGTTTTTCATGAGACGGGAAATGCAAACTATTAGCCCCACACGAGGTTTGTGAATAAGTGATTGTCTGATAATGAGCAAGGAATATCCGTCTTTCTGCTAAACAGGATGTATTGAACTCATAATTCATTAGACACTTTTTATGAATGTCAACTAAATATCCTAAGTAAATTGCTCCCGGGTGTTCAATCATTTGATAACCAGAGTCGTTCTTTGATAAATGATCACTAGATAAATAATCACTATGAGTCAGACTCAATAGAATTTGATCAATCCCTTTTTCTGTCGTTAAGGTGGAGAACTGAACCAAAAATTCTCTTTCTTCATCATCAATCGAATCACTGTTCGCAACCCAGGATTCCATTTTATCATCAATCCAATCACTGTTCACGTTTTTTCTTTTTCTTATCAATGAATAGATCTCTTTACTTGTATGACTTAGA